CGATAACTCTGAAAAGCTAGATTTCCTGTCTTTTCTTTCATCTCGGGAGAAATACGATCGGGGGGAGCTAATTCGAATCCCTCGGGTAAAATAAGAACAGCCCCTACATTCAAAGCCCCTTTTTTACCATTAGCAAGAACCTGTTTCAGTTGCATATCATAAGGGATTCGCACAACGGCTTCAAATACAGTATCAGGAAGCACAGTTTGCGGAACTTCAATATCCACGGGCTTATTAGCTAAATGGCAATTGGCACATACAATTCGTCCAGTTGCTTCTCGTGGATTTTCATAACCCTGCTGCGCAAAAATGGGATATGCATTTGAGATAGATGCCCCAGTTATTACATATATAAGAATCGATACAGAAATGGATCGAGTTATCTGTTCCTTTACCCAATAAAAAGTATTTCTATTTTGCATGGTTCAATCATGGATCCCGGAATTTCTACATACAATAAATTCGAAAGGTAGCTAGCTAGTATAGTTCCCTATTCACGAGTCTGCCATTGTACTGGAATAATTGTACGAATATAGGACAAATACCTTGAACAGGTAGAAGTATAAAGAATAAGTCATATTGAAAATACTTTCTTTATACACGAGGAAACTATCTGATTTGATTGATATCAGGAGATCGAATAAGTTCTTCATTCATTCATTGAATGATAAATGACTACAAGCGAAGGAGATACACGATTTAAATAACGGAAGATACAATATTTCACAATTGTATCTAGAATAACTGGAAAAGTGGAAACAAGACCAGATATAATTTGATCGTTATGAGCCAATCCAAAATCGTTGTAGACCGAACCAATTATAAGTTCCCAACCATGAGTCGAGTGAAACCCAATCCATAAATCAGTAACTAAAAGAATTGCAAAAGCTTTTATTGTGTCACTTAAGTTATATAGGAATTCCTGAATCCAAGAATTAAGAATGATAAGTTCTTTATTACCTAAAATAAAATAACCGCTTAGAATAGCGAAACAGATTATATTTGTCGAGAACTGCAAAATGATATGGAGATGATACTCATTGTGTGTTTTGATCAATTGTACCGTTTCTTTGTGTATTCCTATACGAGGCCTTTGTATATGTGTTTCGGGGTACTCCTTTATCATTTCGTCCAACAGGAATACTTCTTCTAATTCTATGAATCTTTCTAGAACGTTTTTTTCTTGAATATCATTCAAGAAAGTTTCAGATTGCCGAGTATTCCACCAATTAGTAACCAAAGGTTCCAGACTTTTATGAAAAAATAGAGAGAACCACCAGGGTAAAAATACTATAGATACAAAATATGGGAAGGAAGTTAATGTTTTATTTTTTTTCATTTTATATCTGTGAATTTTGTTAATGAACTTACTTCATTTGTCGATTCTATCTGATATTTCTATGAAACATGAATTCTATAACAAGGTATCGAACCTATTAATCTATTCCCATTTTGTGTCAAAATGAAGTCCTTGGATCTAAATATAGAAATAGAATAAGGTTCCTTTTCGGATAAAAAATATGATTTCCGAAGCTATCTCAATTGGGTAAATTCCAACAAATTCCATCTTCATTTGTTCCTTTCGATGAATGCCCGAAAAACCCAATTGAAGTAACGAATATTATTCGTATTTCGAAACGAACCCCCCCCCCCCCGAATCAATTAATTATTTCAAAATGTTTCACCGGATACCCGCAGCCTAGGAATAACATATCCAAATTTTGAACCTAAAAAGAGAAATTATTTATTACGAAATAAATGTTTGATCAAGCATATTTATTAGACTTTTTACTAGTATAAAAGAGTGGAGTTGGGCTCCCTATGCATACAAAAAATTGCTTTTTATTGCAGTTGTTATATGTAATATGTACGTTCCCCCGCTTTTGTTTTAAGTCGCCTCACCAACGGAATGGGGAAATAAAATCTAATATGTTTTGATCGAATGAACATTTTGAAGAAACTTCAGTTCTATAAAAAAAATAAATAAAAGAGGAATTAGAAAGTTCCTTCTCTCATGCTCAGAAAACATTCATTTCAAAATACTTCAATCGGTACGCGCAAGAAATAGGCCAATTCGGCAGCTTTTTGTTCAATTTCTCGTGGAGTAAAATTCTCATCAATACGAGTCAAGGGAATAGGTCCCTGGCCTCTGATTTCCATATAAAGAACGCGACGAGGATAAAGACCCTCTTTAATCTCCATTCTGATGGATTGAATATCTTTCATAAGGAAACGAAGGAAAATTCGACGGTTTATTCCGGGGAATCCCCAACGAAAAATACACACTATTCCTTCTTTTCTATCAAATAGGTCATAACCACTACCCACATTCCACGAAATTGTGCACCACAAATAGGAGCTAATGAATAGACCTGCAATCCCATAGAAAGACATCACGATCCCCTGTGGAAAAAAAAGGATTTGCTGAGATGAAAATACAGATATCAAATTCCTACCAAGATAACTGGAAGTTCCAACCACTAAGAATCCTAGTGAACCTAAAAAAAGGATACAGGCCCAACAAAAATTACTTGTTTTTCGAGACCCCGTTATAAGCTCTATCCATATCTGTTTTGATTGCCAGTTCATATACTAGATCCGCTTGCATTCATTCGATTGGAATTGAGAGAATAACCCAAATGAATTTGACTTTATTTCTCTTGATCCCGAAGTAACTTTCATCAACTAGCACTATTTTAATGGGAACCATTAGGAGTAATGGGTTAGATACGTTGACTTTCGATTTTAAATATTCGCCAATCTATTTTTAACCAGATATACCCGCAGATACATGCATTTATGAAGATATCGTGTATCCGTATGTATAACAAAGGGTTCTTTCATTTGTGTTTGAAAAAGCTACCATATTACACTAAATAAATATTTTTATTATGATCTTCTTATGATCCGCGTTGAAATAAATTGATGAGATTTTGTCCTATCGAATCTATACAATCTTATTTTTTTGGACATGAAGAAACAAAGAAGCCATTGCAATTGCCGGGAATACTAGGCCCACTAAGGGCACAAAAATAGAGGGTAAGTTAAGATCTGTCATAGAATGGGTGCCCTAATTTAATATAATATTTGTACCTATTATAAAGATATCTTATCATAAGTATATCTATTATAAGTAATAATAATTCAATCTATTATAAGTGCAAGGAATTTAGAATGAAATTAAGTGTACCTATTTATCTTTCTACTACATAAATATGTATGATAATCCACTTTAATAAATATTGAGTTTCATTCATCCGAAGGATAAAACACTTAATTTATCCTGTTGATAAGGGGCTAACGATTACTAATCATAAATTCATAAATAGAAGAGAAGTAAGATAAAAATGGATCTGTAAAAAAAAAAAAAAATTATCCGTAACTTCTGACTCTTACTATTACTATAAGTACTATAAGTGGAAAACTTATGTCACAAAAAAAACACCATTCTTCTTAAGTTTTTTTTCATTACTATGAATTAAATAGAAATACTTGTTCGGTATAAATAATGGAATCCAGTGCTATGCTTTCATTTCCTCAATGTTGATTCAAGGGAAAGAAACCATGTAGTTTAACTAACTCACTCAGAACACCTTTTAAAGGGTTGCGTGGTACGATCGGGTCGAATAAGCCCTTATGGAATAAATACTCAGCCGATTGCGAACCCTCGGGTACTGTCTTATTCAATGTTTGTTCAATTACTCTTTTACCCGCAAATGCAATGTAGGCATTTGGTTCAGCAATAATAACATCTCCCAACATACCAAAACTGGCTGTTACTCCGCCGGTTGTAGGAGATGTAAGGATTGACACATATAATAACTTTTTATTTGATTGATAATAATATGAAGCAGAAGATATTTTAGCCATTTGCATCAAGCTCAAACTTCCTTCTTGCATGCGCGCTCCTCCAGAAGCACACACAATAATGACAGGTAAAGATCGATTAGTAGCATACTCAATCAAACGGGTTATTTTCTCGCCGACTACGGATCCCATACTACCCCCCATGAACTGAAAATCCATAACCCCAATTGCTATTGGAATACCGTTTAGTTGACCTATGCCCGTTTGAACAGCTTCAGTTAACCCTGTCTTTTTTTGATAAGAATCGATACGATCTCTATAAGGTTCTTCCTCTGAATGAAATTCAATGGGGTCCATAGAGACCATATCTTCATCCATAGGATGCCAAGTGCCCGGATCAATCGAAAGTTCGATTCTATCTGAACTACTCATTTTCAAATGATATCCACACTGTTCACAAATATTCATTTTTGACCTAAAAAACTTTTTATAATTTAATCCATAACAATTTTCGCATTGAACCCATAAATGTCGGTATTTTTGATTTAGATCAAAATCATTTGATTTTTCGATTATATTGCAATCACTACCATTACTACTACTAGTTCTTATACTAGAACTTCTACTTTCACTACCACTTATATTTTCAGTACAAACGAAACTATAAATATAACTGTCACTATAATTGTCGGTACGACCTGAAATAGAACTATTAATACTGACTTCAAAATGAAGATAACTATCAATGCAACTATTAATGTGATTAGTCCAACTAGATTGAGTATCATACATATAATGATTGCAGTAGTGATTGTTACTCTTAGACCCACTATTAAAATAACTCGAAAAAAAACTTTCTAGTTCGCTCAGAAAAGAACTACCATTGTCAATCTCAAAAATATTATTTTCAATATCAAAATATAGAGAATAATTGTCACCGTTACTATCCCTAATTAAAAAAGTGTCATCGGAGATCAAACTCCAAATATTCCTGATATCAAATAAGTAATCAACATTACTGAAAGTATAACTACTGCTATTACTCCAACTAGGACTTTTTTTCTCCGTATCATTTATAATGGGCTCTTCACTTCCACTGGTATGTCCACTAGCATCATAACTATCCGTTGATTTACTTAGCCCACACCTATGTTCTATTTTTTCGTTAAACAACATCGAATTGAATCGCCATTTTTCCATAGAGTTTTCCCGCCCCCTATTTGATAAAAATTAAATATATGAATAGTCATTCGAAAAATAATTATTTTATTTTTTTTTTAGTTACTATTTATTTCTTATTTACGATCAGAATTAAGTATATGTATCTAATCATTAGGATTTTAAACTAACAAAGAGTGAGTATTGAAAGAAATCATTCTTTTTTTCGGGATATTTGCTTCGATCTATATTATGCTAGAATATTTTTCTCCATTTTAAAATATAAAGACTGGTTTTTCGCATGTCATATACAAATTATCAAGAAAAAGAGAAATAGTTGTTTTTCTTACTATAAATGAAGAATTCATTCTCGCAGAATCTCGTATCCTAGAATAAAATAATACGCTTTGCTTTTATTTTATTGCAACATGGAACGAAAAAGACAATATACAGGATGGGTAGAAGGAGCCCTTACCCGGCTTGATCCATGGTCTGAACCTACGGGATATAAAATGATCCGCGAATCCCAAGATCCATAGGATTAATTATATTATGGATCTAACAATAAATAATAGAAGTATTGGGTTGTTTACTTGACTCTTTGATCTTATCTTGTATTTAGATCTTGTGTTGCCTATATATTAGGCAAGGTCTGTACATATAGTATAGGATACTCATGTCGGCTCAATCCTTTTTTTTAGGAAAAGATTGGGCCGAGTTTAATTGCAATTGGGAGAACAAACTAGAATTACTGAATTACGTGCGCTTATTTCTTCTATTTTATCTAACTTAATCTTCTAGCCTATCTTTATCTACTGGCTTAGCTTATCTACCGTATCCACTGGTTCGAACTCGAATTTGATCGCCTTCCAGACTTCACACGCAGCGGCTAGTTCAGGGCTCCATTTGCAAGCTTCGCGGATAATTTCATTACCTTCACGAGCAAGATCACGTCCCTCATTACGAGCTTGTACACACGCTTCTAAGGCCACTCGATTAGCTACTGCACCAGGTGCATTTCCCCAAGGGTGCCCTAAAGTTCCTCCGCCGAACTGAAGTACGGAATCATCCCCAAAGATTTCGGTCAGGGCAGGCATATGCCAAACATGAATACCCCCTGAAGCTACGGGTAGAACACCTGGCATAGAGACCCAATCTTGAGTGAAAAAAATACCACGACTTCGGTCTTTTTCGATAAAATCGTCACGTAGTAAATCAACAAAACCTAAAGTAATCTCACGTTCTCCTTCCAGTTTACCCACTACTGTACCAGCGTGAATATGATCTCCACCAGACATACGTAATGCTTTAGCTAGTACACGGAAATGGATACCATGATTTTTCTGTCTATCAATAACCGCATGCATTGCGCGGTGAATGTGAAGAAGTAGTCCGTTGTCGCGGCAATAATGAGCCAAGCTAGTATTTGCAGTAAATCCCCCAGTTAAGTAGTCATGCATTACGATAGGAACTCCCAATTCTCTAGCAAATTGGGCCCTTTTCATCATTTCTTCACATGTACCCGCAGTGGCATTCAAGTAATGTCCTTTGATTTCACCCGTTTCGGCTTGCGCCTTATAAATAGCTTCGGCACAAAATACGAAACGGTCTCTCCAACGCATAAATGGTTGTGAGTTCACGTTTTCATCATCCTTAGTAAAATCAAGCCCACCGCGTAGACATTCATAAACCGCTCTACCGTAGTTCTTTGCGGATAATCCCAATTTTGGTTTAATGGTACATCCCAATAAGGGACGACCATACTTGTTTAATTTATCTCTTTCAACTTGGATACCGTGGGGCGGGCCTTGGAAAGTTTTGGAATAAGAAGTAGGAATTCGCAGATCCTCCAGACGTAGAGCTCGTAGGGCTTTGAAACCAAATACATTACCCACAATGGAAGTAAACATGTTAGTAACAGAACCTTCTTCGAAAAGGTCTAAAGGATAAGCTACATAAGCAATATATTGATTTTCCTCTCCAACAACGCTCTCAATGTGGTAGCATCGTCCTTTGTAACGATCAAGACTAGTAAGTCCGTCAGTCCATACAGTTGTCCATGTACCAGTAGAAGATTCGGCAGCTACCGCGGCGCCTGCTTCTTCAGGTGGAACTCCAGGTTGAGGAGTTACTCGGAATGCTGCCAAGATATCAGTATCTTTGGTTTTGTAGTCAGGAGTATAATAAGTCAATTTGTAATCTTTAACACCAGCTTTGAATCCAGCACTTGCTTTAGTCTCTGTTTGTGGTGACATAAGTCCCTCCCTACAACTCATGAATTAAGAATTCTCACAACAACAAGGTCTACTCGATATGGATTAGGCATAAATGAATGAAACCTTTGACAAAAATATTTTTAAAATATTAAACTAATATTATCAATTAATTCAAATGTTAAAATGGTTCATTATTAGACCATGTATTTGATCCATGAAATACATCATTATTGTATACTCTTTGATATATATGGCGCAACCCAATCCCCCCCCCTTTTTTTTTATAATTGAAAATAGACCCCCTTCTTATTATTAATCTAATAAATACTAAGAAAAACTCCCTCTTGACAGTGATATATGTTGTATATGTAAATCCTAGACGTGAAAATAGGCATAATTCATCCATGAAAAGGTATAAAAAGAAAAATCGACAGAAAGTTATATGAAAAAAAGATTAGTTGAACTTGAAAATCGACTCATTGAGTGAGTACACAATTGAATTGGATTCGGTTGGGTAGTACCAACTAAATCGAATGCCAATTCCATTTATTTCTTATTGAAATAACCGATCCACTTGGTATCGGACATTTATTTTAGATTCGGTACTATTACAAAATTTCAACATATTTAACTTTATTATGAGAATCAATACTACTACTTCTGGTCCTGTGGTTTCCACACTTGAAGAAAAAAACCTAGGGAGCATCGCTCAAATTATTGGCCCAGTCCTGGATGTCGTTTTTCCCCCCGGCAAGATGCCTAATATTTATAACGCTTTGGTAGTTAAGGGCCGAGATAATGTTGGTCAACAAATGAATGTTACTTGTGAGGTACAGCAATTATTAGGAAATAATCGAGTTCGAGCTGTCGCTATGAGTGCTACGGATGGTCTGACGAGAGGGATGGACGTGATTGACACGGGAGCTCCTCTAAGTGTTCCAGTCGGCGGAGCTACTCTCGGACGAATTTTCAACGTTCTTGGGGAGCCTGTTGATGATTTAGGTCCTGTAGATACTCGCACAACATCTCCTATTCATAGATCTGCGCCTGCCTTTATACAGTTAGATACGAAATTATCAATCTTTGAAACAGGAATTAAAGTGGTGGATCTTTTAGCTCCCTATCGCCGTGGAGGAAAAATTGGACTGTTTGGGGGAGCTGGAGTAGGTAAAACAGTACTCATCATGGAATTGATCAATAACATTGCCAAAGCTCATGGAGGCGTATCTGTATTTGGTGGAGTAGGCGAACGTACTCGTGAAGGAAATGATCTCTACATGGAAATGAAAGAATCCGGAGTGATTAATGAAAAAAATATTGCGGAATCGAAAGTAGCTCTAGTCTATGGTCAAATGAATGAACCGCCGGGAGCTCGTATGAGAGTTGGGTTGACTGCCCTAACCATGGCGGAATATTTCCGTGATGTTAATGAACAAGACGTGCTTCTATTCATCGATAATATATTTCGTTTCGTCCAAGCGGGATCAGAAGTATCCGCCTTATTAGGGAGAATGCCCTCTGCGGTGGGTTATCAACCTACCCTTAGTACAGAAATGGGTTCTTTGCAAGAAAGAATTACTTCGACCAAGGAGGGATCCATAACTTCGATCCAAGCAGTTTATGTACCTGCGGACGATTTGACCGATCCTGCTCCTGCAACGACATTTGCGCATTTAGATGCTACTACCGTACTATCAAGGGGATTGGCCGCCAAAGGTATTTATCCAGCAGTAGATCCTTTAGATTCTACGTCAACTATGTTACAACCCCGGATTGTTGGCGAGGAACATTATGAAACTGCGCAAAGAGTTAAGCAAACTTCACAACGTTATAAAGAACTTCAGGACATTATAGCTATCCTTGGATTGGACGAATTATCCGAAGAGGATCGTTTAACTGTAGCAAGAGCGCGAAAAATTGAGCGTTTCTTATCACAACCCTTCTTCGTGGCAGAAGTATTTACTGGTTCTCCAGGAAAATATGTTGGTCTCGCAGAAACAATTAGGGGGTTTCAACTGATTCTTTCCGGAGAATTAGATGGTCTTCCCGAGCAGGCCTTTTATTTAGTGGGTAACATCGATGAAGCTACCGCGAAAGCTATGAACTTAGAAGTGGAGAGCAAATTGAAGAAATGACTTTAAATCTTTGTGTACTGACTCCTAATCGAATTATTTTGGATTCAGAAGTGAAAGAAATCATTTTATCTACTAATAGTGGCCAAATTGGCGTATTACCAAACCACGCCCCTATTGCCACGGCTGTAGATATAGGTCTTTTGAGAATACGCCTCAACGACCAATGGTTAACGGTGGCTCTAATGGGCGGTTTTGCTAGAATAGGTAATAATGAGATCACTATTTTAGGAAATGATGCGGAGATGAGTACTGACATCGATCCGCAAGAAGCTCAAAAAACTCTTGAAATAGCTGAAGCTAATTTAAGTAAAGCTGAGGGTAAGAAACAAGCAATTGAGGCGAATCTAGCTCTCAGACGGGCTAAGACACGAGTAGAGGCTATCAATGCTATTTCCAACTAGTCAATACATCAAAATAACCAAAAGAAGTTTTTTTTTTTTTTAGTAGAAGTTCTTTATTATACACCACATTTTAGTTCCACTAATTGAACACAATCAAGTCTAATCTGATACAACAAAAAGACGATGGGTAGAAAAACTTATTAGATACCGGAGTCAATGGTATCTAATAAGTTTTACCTACTATTGGATTTGAACCAATGACTCCCGCCGTATGAAAGCAATACTCTAACCACTGAGTTAAGTAGGTCATTTATCACCAAAAAAGGACCCATCACTTCGGGAATTATAGAAGGAATATTATTTCTAAGCAATACCCATCCGTTAACAGTAAACATATCAAAGAACTATGATGTGGGATCATGGAATATCTATATCCATCTTATCTTGACAAGAAATTGTAGATATGTTAATATATATATGACAAGGGCTATAGCTCAGTTAGGTAGAGCACCTCGTTTACACGTGCGCCAACGCTTTTCAAGGGATCCAATTATGCAATGATCGTAATTCATCTTATTGAGAAATCGATGTCTTACTCCATAGATTCGAAGGAACAGGAGAACAATAGCCTGACAAATATTTGGTTCGGTACGATTCGGGTGCGAATTCAGGTGCCAAATAGAACCCCCCATCGATTTGATCGTTGATACGGTTAATACCCAGTCCATTCAATGCCAGGCATAATGAGTATAAGGGCCTCAAAATAACCTCTTTTCGTTCTATGAACTTTAAGGTGTATGAAGTCTCATATTTAACTCTTGCAGCGGAGCGGTAGAGACTCCATTTAACTTAAGTTGATCTAGGCCGGAGGCAGACCTAAGTCAAGATACCTCTCCTTTGAAACACTTTGGTATTGCTCCTAGATCAGAAAATAATGAATCAGAGCAAATGGAGCCATCTCATTATCTTTCCTGTAAAGGAAAGACAAAATAGGGTGGACTAACTGATCTTTACAGCAGTTAATGAAAAAGCCCAATGCAAAAAAATGCATGTTGGGTCTTTGAAACAGTTCGAATCATTTCGATAATGATCAGTTTGATCTGTTTTACCGAGAAGGTCTACGGTTCGAGTCCGTATAGCCCTAATACATTTTATTTTATTTTCATATAGGGTTTATTTCCTCATTAGTACTTGTTTATGGACTAGACGGTTGGCTGGTCCATAGTAATGAAAGCATTACCACTTATTCATGTAAGTGCATAGGAACACGAAAATAAAAACAATAATTGATTTCAATAAATAAAAAGTGATACACTTTTTGTTGGTATACCCAATATCCGTTAATTTATGAAATGAAAATCATAACATGATCCTTCCGAAAAAATCCAACCTGACCCAACCAAATTGAATCCTAAGAAACATGTATCTAATCCCTATTCTTTCTTTTTTTTTTTTACTAATCGCTTTTTTTTTTTGAAAACAACAAAACAATACCAATTGATTGTTTCAGAGATAATGAATTGGTACTAAATCAACCTTACATTACTTATCCGTAGTGTGGATCATTTGTGATTCGGTCGATTATACCATTATCACTCTATGGTATCTTTCATTGTGTAGCGTGGGTTTCCTGTAAAACAAACCTTTTTATTGTAGCGAAACCTAACCCCAAATTCAATCTAGGACAAGGAAAGGAGAGAAAATAGAATCGTTCGATGCATTAGATTATGTTTCCATATTCGTAATTCGTATCGAATCAATAGAGGCAATGATCTTCTACCTGAATTTTTATGAAAAAAAAATGAAATACTTGAATTTCATTTCAGTAGAATATACTATAAATCCTTAGGCATTTTACCCTATATAACTACGGAAATTTTTGTATTTTCATTACATTCATTATATCACTATTATCTCATTTCATATATTCTAATCGATCTATAGAACTATAGAACATAGTTCTCATAGTTCTAATATTACTATACTAATATACTATTATTAGTCATTATAGTACTCGTAATTATGAATACTATTAATTAGTATAATGAATCATTATTCGAATTAATAGAATAGTATTTTCTTAGAGAAACCAATATAGAGGAACTGAGACAAAGCGAGAGAGTTTTGTTTGTGTAAGAGACTCTTATGTCTACATCATAATCATATCTAAATTAGAATTGAAATAATAAGAAAAAAATGTAAGTGGGATTCTGTTGAATGAATCTTTAAACAAGACATGATGTCCCACATCAAACAAATTCTAAACTATATGGTTTGATCCAAAATTTCACCTAAGAAGTTCTAGATGAATTGACAATTACAATTCGAATGGAATAATTCAGCCTATTCCTCATTAACATTAATAGGAGTACTTTTATGTTTCTGCTTCACGAATATGATATTTTCTGGGTATTTCTAATACTATCCAGCGTTATTGCTATCTTAGCATTTGTAATTTCCGGAGTTTTAGCACCTATTAGTGAAGGACCAGAGAAACTCTCTAGTTATGAATCGGGTATAGAACCCATGGGGGATGCTTGGTTACAATTCCGAATACGCTATTATATGTTTGCTCTAGTTTTTGTTGTTTTTGATGTTGAAGCAGTCTTTCTTTATCCATGGGCAATGAGTTTCGATGTATTGGGTGTATCCGTATTTATAGAAGCTTTAATTTTCGTGCTTATCCCAATTGTTGGTTCAGTTTATGCATGGCGAAAAGGAGCATTAGAATGGTCTTAGCTGAATATTCAGACAATAAAAAAGGGGGGGAAGGAAAAGATTACATTGAGACAGTTATGAATTTGATTGAGTTTCCGTTACTTGATCAAACAACACCCAATTCA